TCTTAAATCCAAACGATCTTTTCGTAGGCGTTTGCCCCCGATCCAATCGGGGGATCGAATTGATTATAGAAATATGAGTTTAATTAGTCGGTTTATTAGTGAACAAGGAAAGATATTATCTAGACGAGTGAATAGATTGACCTTGAAACAACAACGATTAATTACTATCGCTATAAAACAAGCTCGTATTTTATCTTTGTTACCCTTTCTTAATAACGAGAAAAGGTTTGAAAGAACCGAGTCGCCCGCCAGAACTACTAGTTTTCGAACCAGAAATAAATAGACTTACTCGTGAATCGAATCCGAATTCCAATCTGAATTCAAACGCGGATGACTGTTTTGTTAGAAAAATACAAGAATCTGGATTTCATTGTCGTAAGAAAAAAAGATTCACAGGGTAGGGGAAGAATAAATCTTTTTTTTTGTTCACTCAGTCTCCTTTTTATCAATTTTTTATCATACTAATTTTAACTATACCTTCCCGGAGTTTATTCTCCGGGGAACGTCATTTAAATTTTTTCGGTGGATTCCTTACAATCCCTTTCTTTTATGATCTCATTGGAAATCATATACAGATAATTCCTATTTAATATAGCTATTTGTGCAAGTATTTTACGATTAAGAAGTAATTTCCTCTTGTACAAATCATGTATTAATCCACTATAACTATAGGATACCTTACCTTCACGAATTACTGCATTTATTCGAGTAATCCACAAACGACGAAAATCTCTCTTTTGCCTATCTCCATCGCGATGAGCATAAACCAAAGCTCTTATTTTCTGTTGAGTAATAGTTCGAGTCAATCTTGAATGAGCCCCCCGAAAGCTTGATGCAAATAAACGAATTTTTGTTCTACGTTTACGAGCTACATATCCTCGTCTAATTCTGGTCATTGAATAAATAAAACTTTGATGAATAACTAATTGATTGTTTATTTCCGTTCTTTCAGTTATTCTTTTCCTCTTTACTGATCCATTAATAACAAAACGGATTCTTCCAATGTATAAAATCAAAATTCCAATGGCTTTTGCTACTATAACCTTCCCGACCACTATTTTTTTTAAGGCATTTTGCCGCTAAATCAAAAATTCATTGATACCAGGATACCTGGTCAAAAAAAACAAGAGTAAATATGAATAGATAAAAGAATAGTGGTTCCGTCGTTTCTATGGTTACTTCTTAAACGGTGAGGTCCTCTCTATACACCGGAGCCCCTTCCTTAATCAATATTTATGGGTAACTTGTACAGTTCACACCCTTTGGCTCTACCCATGAATTATTTAGTAATAGGTCTTTCACAACGAGATCTGCCTATACAGTAACGGTATTTCATTATGAAATTTAGCTAGGTAGTTGACCCTATGAGTCCGTTCTTGCAAAAGTGAGAACATTGTTTTTCTGCTTATTTCCCCCGCTTAATGGATAACCCTTTTTTACCAATGGGGAATTGCTTTTCATCTTAAATTCAGGTGATTGGATTTGCACCAATGGAAACCATAAATTGCATACACAGGGATATAAGGGATTTTTTTCTCGGATAGTGAGTGGAATTCTTCCATTCTATCCTATTCACTGGTACTGATCATTGATACTGGAAAAAGGCTTTCCTTTCTTGTTTGTGTACCAGCTCATGATTTGAACGCGTCACACATACACCCTAGTACATGTTCCTCGGCGCTGAGGACATCCCTGAAGAGCGGGGGATTTCGTGACATTTCTTATTGGCTGTCTTGTGTTTCTAATAAGTTGTTTAATCGTTGGCATGCTGAATTATATACATACTAGGCTGGTTTAGATCGATCCTAACCGGATTATTATCAATTGCTTCTATTTAGATTCTATTTACTAGACTATTAAACGCGGTAAGAATCTAAATAAAATCACAGATTGACGCGAAATCTTTGCTATTTTCATTCAACCAACCGCTACAAGATCAACAATTCCATGAGCTTGGGCTTCTGTTGCTGACATAAAAACATCCCTTTCCATATCTTCGGATACAATCCATAAGGGTTTGCCCGTTCTTTGTACATAAACCCTTGTGATGGTTTCGCGCAGTTTCAGTAGTTCTTCCGCTTCCAGGATAAATTCTCCCGTTTGTGCCTCATAAAAAGAGCTCGCGGGTTGATGGACCATTACCCTGATGATAAATCAATGGTTCCTCTATCTTGCATAACGAGGTGAAAACAAAAGAATCAAAAAAACGATAAATTGAACAACCGTACAGGCATCTTTTTGTGCAGTGCATACGGCTCTATAATGGAATTTACTTTGACCTTCCATCGAATTAAGGAGAAAATATAGGGTCTATAAGACCCGGATTGGCAAATGGTCCAATTACCACCCTTCCTTTCGGGCAAGTTCAAAAATACTATGATGGTTCCGTTGCTTCATATATTTATGGCTTCTGTGATTCAGCAATCCCAAAGTTTCTTTTTGAGCTAGGGGAAATTTTATTTCTTTTTTTTTTTGACTCTATACAAAAAAAAGTTTGTGACGCTTAAATGGATTCCCGATAGATAAGAAACAATCGGAAATACCTTTTATCTCATACTACTCTTTCAATACATAATCTAATGTTTGAAAAAATACTAATAATTTTCTCATATTGAATTCGAAGTGCCATGCTATTATTACTTAATATTCCTGCGAAGGCATAGTCTTTTTTCTCTCAAATTAAAAATAAAAAACTCAATGGCGCCAAGCGTGAGGGAATGCTAGACGTTTGGTAATTTCTCCTCCGACCAGGATAAAGGATCCCATTGAAGCGGCCAACCCCATGCATATTGTATGTACATCTGGTCGTACAAATTGCATGGTATCATAAATAGCTACTCCGGGTATTACCCATCCTCCGGGAGAGTTTATAAACAAATAGAGATCCTTGGTATCATCCTCTATACTCAGATATACCATAAGACCAATAAGTTGATTAGAGATCTCACTATCAACCTCTTGGCCTAAAAAAAGCAATCTTTCTCGATAAAGTCGGTTGATTAGGATAGTATAAAGTACTATCCCTTAGGAACCGTACACGCACCTTTTGATGCATACGGTTCAAAAAAAATGAAATAGCGAAAAAAAAAACAAATCAATGTGTAGATTCCAGCCCCCTTTGCATAGTAGGCTCTGTCTAACTTTTAGCAAAGGAACCTTTTCTTCTATTGTTCAAGAAAGATAAGTTTTCGATTGTTTCTCTAGTCTAGACTATAAATATATATACTTAACTATACTAAAAAATAAAAAAAAATTCACTAAACGTATTGAACTAACTTTTCATTGATGTATTGTTTCATCGAGATCCAATCCAAATCACGATGTAATTTTCTTGTTCCTGAATGGGCCTCTTCAATTCTTTTAGGTTTATGCTCTACTCCAGGTAAAGATATGCTCGATTTCAATTTGCACATATAGGACAAATGCTTCCCAATACCACTTCTTTATTTTGTTTCAATTTATTTTTTTGATGTCTTCCGTCAAATATTTGACATATTCATCATATTATTTGATTGATTAACACTTTGAGATCACTCCTATTTATATAAAATATTTATATAAAAAAAGGGGGGGCGTTTATGATACAAGTAATAATATCTATTACAGGTTGGGTTTTTTCTAAACGGAGCCTGGATACTTCATTTTATTGGTCCAACCAAGCCAACCATAAATTATTTTAATTGATATGGTAATATTAATCTAGATCCCCAAAAATGGATCCAAATCTAATTGCACTTCACGCTCCAAATTTTTGATAATTAAATCAATCTTTCTTGGGTGAAACAGAGGATATCTCTATCGGGGGAGAGAACGGGGAAATCCCATACGACCCAATATATCTGACAAGTCACACTATACGTCAACCCAAGATGCATCTTCCTCTCCAGGACTTCGAAAAGGTACTTTTGGAACACCAATAGGCATAAAATGAAAGAAAAAATAATTAAGTACTAGATTTCACTTTGATGTGGAAACGTAATTTTAGGGGGTAAATTGTCGTCATAATATTAGCCGTTATTTTATTTGAATCTTTTTTATTCATATATGAGATAAGGTCATAGTCATAAAGGAAGGAATAATTTTAAAACCAAAGAAAAAAAGTCTTACGAATAGGTCTTTCGAATGATGAACAAGTACGGGTGTATTCGCTCATAGAAAACGGGTTCAACCCACCATTGCGTATTGATACTTATCGGGTATAGAATAGATCTGCTTCTCTTTGTTCCTACGAACAGAATTGTTTCATTATTGCCACAACAGAATCGGACAAATATTAACTCCTGCTCCGAGATAATCCACTGAATGGGGGAGATCCATAGCATAGTTTTTCAATGCAATAAAGTTACATAGTGTCTATTTTTCTTTGATAAAAGGGGTAGTTCCATGGGTTTGCCTTGGTATCGTGTTCATACCGTTGTATTGAATGATCCCGGTCGGTTGATTGCTGTCCATATAATGCATACAGCTCTGGTTGCTGGTTGGGCCGGTTCGATGGCTCTATATGAATTAGCAGTTTTTGATCCTTCTGATCCCGTTCTTGATCCAATGTGGAGACAAGGCATGTTCGTTATACCCTTTATGACTCGTTTAGGAATAACCAATTCATGGGGCGGTTGGACTATCACAGGAGGGACTATAATGAATCCAGGCATTTGGAGTTATGAAGGTGTGGCTGGAGCGCATATTGTGTTTTCTGGCTTGTGCTTCTTAGCAGCTATTTGGCATTGGGTGTATTGGGATCTAGCAATATTTACTGATGAACGTACAGGAAAACCTTCTTTGGATTTGCCCAAGATTTTTGGAATTCATTTATTTCTTTCAGGGGTGGCTTGTTTTGGTTTTGGCGCATTTCATGTAACAGGGTTGTATGGTCCTGGAATATGGGTGTCCGATCCTTATGGACTAACTGGAAAAGTACAATCCGTAAATCCAGCGTGGGGTGTGGAAGGTTTTGATCCTTTTGTTCCGGGAGGAATAGCCTCTCATCATATTGCAGCGGGGACATTGGGCATATTAGCGGGCCTATTCCATCTTAGTGTTCGTCCGCCTCAACGTCTATACAAAGGATTACGTATGGGCAATATTGAAACCGTCCTTTCCAGTAGTATCGCTGCTGTTTTTTTTGCTGCTTTTGTTGTTGCTGGAACTATGTGGTATGGTTCAGCAACTACTCCGATCGAATTATTTGGTCCCACTCGTTATCAATGGGATCAGGGATATTTCCAGCAAGAGATATATCGAAGAGTTGGTGCTGGACTAGCCGAAAATCAAGGTTTATCAGAAGCTTGGTCTAAAATTCCCGAAAAACTAGCTTTTTATGATTACATTGGGAATAATCCGGCAAAAGGGGGGCTATTCAGAGCGGGCTCAATGGACAACGGGGATGGAATAGCTGTTGGTTGGTTAGGACACCCCATCTTTAGAGATAACGAAGGGCGTGAACTTTTTGTACGTCGTATGCCTACCTTTTTTGAAACATTTCCGGTTGTTTTAGTAGATGGAGACGGAATTGTTAGAGCTGATGTTCCTTTTAGAAGGGCAGAATCGAAGTATAGTGTTGAACAAGTAGGTGTAACTGTTGAGTTCTATGGCGGTGAACTTAACGGAGTTAGTTATAGTGATCCTGTTACTGTTAAAAAATATGCTAGACGCGCTCAATTGGGTGAAATTTTTGAATTAGATCGTGCTACTTTGAAATCCGACGGTGTTTTTCGTAGCAGTCCAAGGGGCTGGTTTACTTTTGGACATGCTTCGTTTGCTTTGCTTTTCTTCTTCGGACACATTTGGCATGGTGCTAGAACCTTGTTCAGAGATGTTTTTGCTGGTATTGACCCAGATCTGGATGCTCAAGTGGAATTTGGAGCATTCCAAAAACTTGGAGATCCAACTACAAAAAGACAAGTAGTCTGATACAACATTGTTCTGGTATCTTTCGCCTCTACTTTTTTTGACTCTTGCTATTTCTTTATCCAGAAGATGATCCAAAATAAACAGATATGGAAGCTATAATTGTAAACCACGATCGAATCTATGGAAGCATTGGTTTATACATTTCTCTTAGTCTCGACTCTAGGGATCATTTTTTTCGCTATCTTTTTTCGAGAACCACCTAAAGTTCCAACTAAAAAGACGAAATAATTTTTCATTATCTCAATTGAAGTAGTAATAAGCCTCCCAATATTGGGAGGCTTATTACTTCAACTAGTCCCCGTGTTCCTCGAATGGATCTCTTAGTTGTTGAGAGGGTTGCCCAAAAGCGGTATACAAGGCGTACCCAGTAAAACTTACAAGTAAACCAGATATAAATATGGCGATTAGGGTTGCTGTTTCCATTAGTATTTAGTATATAATTTCAAGACCACAATGGATCTATGATAAGATCGTTTATTTACAACGGAATAGTATACAAAGTCAACAGATTTCAATTAATACAATAGAATTTATGGCTACAAAAACCGTTGAGAGTAGTTCCAAATCTGATCCAAGACGAACTAATGTAGGGAGTTTGTTGAAACCTTTGAATTCAGAATACGGTAAAGTAGCTCCTGGATGGGGAGCTACTCCTTTGATGGGTGTTGCAATGGCTCTATTTGCTATATTCCTATCCATTATTTTGGAGATTTATAATTCTTCTGTTTTACTGGACGGAATTTCAATGAATTAGATCCAAAATAAATAAAAAGTCTTAGCTTTTCAATAAAAAATGTATTATTTAGGGCTCGGATTTCTAGCCCATGGTAGTTCGACCGCGGAATTTCTTTGTTTCTGTATTTCCGGAATATGAGTGTGTGACTTGTTATAATTGATCCTAGTTTGATAGTACAGAGAATGGGTCTGTCATCTTGATGGAGATGGGTTTTATCTCGTCGGATATTTATTCTAGTATCCGGAACACGGAATATATGAAATAGATCACGAAATATTTAAACTATGATTCATACTTAATATTTAGACCCCGTAGCCGGACTAAAAAAAATTTCAAAGAATTAAGTTATAATATAGAAAGACTTTGACTCGTTCAAACTCCTCTTTATGCTTTGCTTATTTTGACCCATGAACCCATATTTCTTTGGATTTTTTTATATCCATTGAGATGATCCAATGATTTTTACTCAGGGAATCTTTGGGCTTAACTTGACGGTTTTATTTAATCTTTTATTGAATCATCGTGGTTATAGTATGAATCTGAGGTTTCGATCGATTCATAGGGTCTTAACAAGAGAATTCCTATCAATAATATAATAAAGAAAATAAAAGCCATCTTACAATTACATAAAACTAAAAAAATCAACTAAAATGAAATAGGGAAAGAGAAGATTCAAGAGGCCTGTACCAATCGATCTAAAGTAATATAAAAACGAAATGAAATGAGCCAACTTGATATTTTAGCATTATCACCACAACCACAAGGAAGAGCTTTCAGATTTTGATTCTTTCGTATCTTCAGAGAAGATTGAATAGAGAAGATTGAATCCAAATAGTAAGAAGTTTCAAACAGTA